ATACGGATTCATCATTAAATGGATCTGCTCATCGAACAAAAAATAAAGAGCTTCGAGCCAATAAAGACTAAGAATATTGACTCAAGAACTAATAGCTCCATTGTAGAATTCAGACCTAACCATTAAATAAGAAGCGATGGGAACGACGGAACCTGTGAATTCAAAAGATTCTATGAAAATGAATTTGAATGATTCATTGATCGGGATGGCGGAACCGACCAGAGACCCATTCATCTATTCGAAAAAGTTATGAACGAATGATAGAACTGAAATAGAAATGGAAAGAGTAAACATTCGCCCGCGAAAACTTTATTTTCTTGGATTGCTAAATTTGGGTCAATCCAATACGATAAAGAGTAAAACAAAAAAAAGATTCCTTTTAACATTCTAATATCGATAAATAGAAGAAAAAATAGTTTAGTTATAGTTATTAATATTAATAGTTATTAATATATATATTTAATTATTATTATTATTATTATATATAATATATATCTATCTATACAAACAAAATAGACAAATCAAGATATACAAATTAATAAGATTTGATCTAGATTAAATGAAATCCATGATTCAGTTATTAAAATTAAATATAAATACATCTATGCATAATATTATATCTGAATAGAATTCAAATTGAACTCAAAATCTTTAATTTGAATTTATTTTATTCGCGAGGAGCTGGATGAGAAGAAACTCTCACGTCCGGTTCTGTAGTAGAGATGGAATTCAAAACAAACCATCAACTATAACCCCAAAAGAACCAGATTCCGTAAACAACATAGAGGAAGAATGAAGGGAATATCTTATCGAGGTAATACTATTTGTTTTGGTAAATACGCTCTTCAGGCACTTGAACCCGCTTGGATCACATCTAGACAAATAGAAGCAGGTCGACGAGCAATGACACGAAATGCACGTCGCGGTGGAAAAATATGGGTTCGTATATTTCCAGATAAACCGGTTACAGTAAGACCCGCAGAAACACGTATGGGTTCAGGTAAAGGCTCTCCCGAATATTGGGTAGCGGTTGTTAAACCAGGTCGAATCCTTTATGAAATGGGTGGAGTAACAGAAACTATAGCCAGAAGGGCTATTTCAATAGCAGCGTCCAAAATGCCTATACGAGCTCAATTTCTCATTTTGGGATAAAAAAGAAATAGGCCTTACTTAAAAACTTAAAAATAGTGGGTGCAGGTTTCTTTTTTTGGACAAATAATATTTCTTTTTTTCTTCGACCTTTGTATTGTAAAAAACAGATAAAAAATGATATGATTCAACCTCAAACCCATTTGAATGTAGCAGATAACAGCGGGGCTCGAGAATTGATGTGTATTCGAATCATAGGAGCTAGCAATCGTCGATATGCTCATATTGGTGACGTTATTGTTGCTGTGATCAAAGACGCAGTTCCAAACATGCCTCTAGAAAGATCAGAAGTGGTCAGAGCTGTAATTGTCCGTACTTGTAAAGAACTTAAACGTGACAACGGTATGATAATACGATATGATGACAATGCTGCAGTTGTGATTGATCAAGAAGGAAATCCAAAAGGAACTCGAGTTTTTGGTGCGATTGCCCGAGAATTGAGACAGTTCAATTTTACTAAAATAGTTTCATTAGCTCCCGAGGTATTATAAAATAAGACCACGATATGGTTATAGTAGGGTATTTAAAAGAAATAGATTAAGATTCATTTAGTAGATTTTCTCTCACGTATATACCTTTCAAAATTAATATTAATATTTATAAACAAACACGTAAAAAAAAAAAAGAAAAACATGTTGATTATATCGAAATTTGGAGGCACCAATAATTTTAATTAATCATGAGTAGTGATACTATTGCTGACATAATAACTTCTATACGAAATGCCGATATGTATAGAAAAAGCGTGGTTCGAGTAGCATCTACTAATATCAGCCAAAGTATTGTTAAAATACTTTTACGAGAGGGTTTTCTCGAAAATGTGAGAAAACATCGAGAGAACAACAAATATTTTTTGGTTTTAACCCTACGACATAGAAGGAATAGGAAAAGGACTTATAGAAATCTTTTAAATTTAAAACGGATAAGTCGGCCGGGTCTACGAATCTATTCTAACTATCAAAGAATTCCTAGAATTTTAGGTGGGATGGGGGTTGTAATTCTTTCTACTTCTCGAGGTATAATGACAGACCGAGAGGCTCGACTAGAAAGAATAGGCGGAGAAATTTTGTGTTATATATGGTAATCTTTCTAATATCCGATATGAAACTTCTTTTTTGTGAAAAAGAAAAGAGAAGGGGTGGGTTCTCTAATAGGGTTCTTCCTCCACTAGTTGATACTTCAAGGGGGTTTTACCTGGAATGAAAGAACAAAAATGGATTCATGAAGGTTTAATTACTGAATCGCTTCCCAACGGTATGTTCCGGGTTCGTTTAGATAATGAAGATATGATTCTAGGTTATGTTTCAGGAAAGATCCGACGTAGTTTTATACGGATACTGCCGGGAGATAG